GGCCCGCAGCAGTACCTTGACCAACTCCAGGTCCAATAGAAGCAAGTCCCACAGCCAATCCAGCAGCAATAACAGAAGCGGCAGAAATCAATGGATTCATATTAAGTTCCTCGCACCAAAAAAAAGAAATGGTTAATGATACAATCAACCGATGAATTATTACTTCATTATTCCATCACTTAAGATCTATCCGAAAAAAAAAAAGAACTAAGAACTCTGAATTGAAATAATAATATTACTGAATCATCAGAGCTACTTCGATATCTCGTTTTTAGTTCCTATCCGTGGAGTCTTTGTAAATCTATATGGTTCCAATTCTTCCATTTCTTTGTTCCGAACCATTCCATTCTTTCAATTCTTCGCTCTTTCTCTTCTATATGCATGCTTGACTTCATTTGTTTATTCATTCAATCCACAGTCACAGATAAAACGGAAGGGCTTGCATTGGAATCCGTCTAAATTCAGTGGGATGGGAAATAATATATATGGATAGCCCATATATAACTAGTGAATATCTAATATCACATATACATTGTTTCTTTAATAACGTAAACCATCCGTATCTTCTATTGAACCGGATTCTAGAATCATTCTTCGAAACATATACAGGGATTGGCTTAGAGCCCTTACATATACCCAGCTCAACCCCCCTTACTTTTTTTTAATTCTCTAATATCATACATTTTTTTTTTGCTCCTATTCTAGATCGTATATACCGGTATGAGTTGGGATAAGCTTTTTTTTAAGACCATTTCGGAAGCTAGTCAATGATGACCCTCCATGGATTCACCTATATAAGCTGCGGCTAAAGTTGCAAAAATAAGAGCCTGAATCCCGCTTGTGAATAATCCAAGGAACATGACAGGTATAGGAACCACCGAAGGTACTAAAGAAACAAGAACAACAACTACTAATTCATCCGCTAATATATTCCCGAAAAGTCGAAAACTAAGTGATAAGGGTTTTGTGAAATCTTCTAGGATGTTAATTGGTAAAAGTATTGGAGTTGGTTGAATGTATTTACCGAAATAACCCAATCCTTTTTTGGTAAGACCCGCATAGAAATATGCCACTGACGTAGGTAAAGCTAAAGCAACAGTAGTATTTATATCATTCGTGGGTGCAGCTAACTCTCCATGCGGTAACTGTATGATTTTCCGGGGTAAAAGGGCACCTGACCAGTTAGAAACAAAAATAAATAGGAACATAGTTCCAATAAAGGGAACCCAAGGACCATATTCTTCTCCAATCTGAGTTTTGCTCAAGTCTCGAATGAATTCGAGGACATATTCGAAGAAATTCTGACCGTCGGTTGGAATGGTTTGTGGATTCCGAACAGCTATAGTGGCTGAACCTAATAAGATAGCAATTACAACCCAAGAAGTGATAAGTACTTGGGCATGGACTTGGAAACCCCCTATTTGCCAATAAAAATGTTGGCCTACTTCCACATCGGATATATCGTATAACACTTTTAGTGAGTTGATGGAACAGGGTAAAACATTCATATTGCCCTCTGACATAAATAGAACTTAAAAAGGAATTATTTTGATTCAGCCATCTCGTATCTCTTTCTCAACTCGTCTACTTTGAATCAATCGTATATTTCGGATCCCAAGTGATCACATAATATCCCCAGTGATTTTGATCTCTTTTTTGAGACTCAGGGATAGTAACCGATTCAATCAATTTATGGAGTTTCCAAAGTCATTGACTTATCCTATTATTAATCAACAATTTCTTATATAGCTAGAACCGCCCTCACAAATTGCGGATACTAATTTGTTAAGAATCAATCGGATTGAAGCTATAGCGTCATCGTTCGCTGGAATCGGAATATTTGCGAGATCCGGGTCACAATTTGTATCGATTAAACAAATTGTTGGAATCCCCAAAGTGAGACATTCTCGAAGAGCCGTATATTCTTCTTGCTGATCAACGATGATTACAATATCGGGTAACCCCGTCATATATTTGATCCCGCCCAGATAGGTTTGCAAGTGAGATAATTGCCTCTTCAACATTGCTACATCTCTTTTCGGGAGACAGTTGAATTTCCCCGTATTTTGTTCCGATCTCAAGTTCCTGAACCTATGAAGTCTCATTTCTGTAGTGGACCAATTCGTTAACATACCACCGAGCCATTTTTTATTAACATAATGACACCGAGCCCTTATTGCAGCTGATGCTACTGAATTGGCTGCTTTATTTTTGGTACCAACTATTAAGAAGTGTTTTCCTATACTTGCTGCATCAAAAACTAAATCACAGGCTTCTGACAAAAAACGAGCAGTTCGAGTAAGATTTGTAATATGAATACCTTTACGCTTTGAAGAGATGTAAGGTGCCATTCTAGGGTTCCATTTCCTAGTACCATGGCCAAAATGAACTCCTGCTTTCATCATCTCTTCAAAATTCATGTTCCAATATCTTCTTGTCATTTCTCCCCACATTTTCTCTCTTTTTTTTTTATTTAAGAGGTACCTGAAATAAATAATTG